TCTTAAAAATTTCATGTGGAAAAAAAAAATTTTTGATAAAAAAGAAGAAGAACAATCAAAAATAGAAGAAAAAAGACGGATAGAAATTGCAGAAACTTGGGATAGCTTCCTATTTGCTCAAATAATAAGAGGTTCGCTCTTAGTAACTCAATCGATTCTTAGAAAATATATTATATTACCTTTATTGATAATAATTAAAAATAGCGTCCGTATGTTATTATTTCAATTTCCCGAGTGGTCCGAGGATTTAAAGGATTGGAAACGTGAAATGCATGTTAAATGCACTTATAATGGGGTTCAACTATCCGAAACAGAATTTCCAAGAAACTGGTTAACGGATGGTATTCAGATAAAAATCCTATTTCCTTTTTATCTTAAACCTTGGCATAAATCTAAATCTCAGAAGGCTCGACTAAAAAAAACAAAAGACAAAGGAGAAAAAAATGATTTTTGTTTCTTAACAGTTTGGGGAATGGAAACCGAACTACCGTTTGGTTCTGCCCAAAGAAAGTCTTCTTTTTTTGAACCTATTTCTAAAGAATTAAAAAAAAGAATCAAAAAATTAAAAACTAAGTCTTTTGTGGTTTTAAGGATTTTCAAAGAAAGAGCACCGATTTTCCTAAAAGTCGCAAAAGAAATTAAAAACTGGATTCTCAAAAACTTTATTTTTATAAAAGGAAAGATAAAAGACCTTTCAAAACGAAATCTAATTCCATTATTTGGCCCGAGAGAAATATATGAATTAAATGAACCTAAAAAAGATTCAATAATAAGTAATCAGATGATTCATGAACTATCTGTTCAAAAAAAATCCATGGAGTGGACAAATTCTTCACTTAGCGAAAACAAAATAAAAAATTTGATTGATAGAAAAAAGACAATCAGAAATCAAATAGAAACTATTTCAAAAGAAAAACAAAACTTAACTAATAGTTGTACCAAACTGCGTTATGATTCTAAAATAATTGAGTCATCAAAAAAAATTTGGCAGACATTCAAAAGAAAAAATACCCGATTAATTCGTAAATCCTTTTTTTTTCTAAAATTTTGCATCGAACAACTGTCTATAGCTATTTTTCTAGGTATCATTAATATTCCAAGAATTACTACACAACTTTTTTTTGAATCAACAAAAACAATTCTTGATAAATATAGTTACAAGAATGAAGAAAATGGAGAAAAAACAAAAAATACTATTTATTTTATTTCGACTATAAAAAAATTAATATCCAATAAAAAAAAAATGAGTTATGACCTATGCTCTTTATCACAAGCATATGTATTTTACAAATTATCACAAATTAAAGTTAGTAACGTTTCTAAATTAAAGGCTGTTCTTGAATATAACATATGCATAACATCCTTTTTTGTTAAGAATCAAATAAAGGTTTTTTTTCAAGAACAAGGAATCTTTCATTATGAATTGAAAAATAAAACCTTTTTTAATTCCGAAGTAAATCAATGGAAAAACTGGTTACGAAGTCAGTATCAATACAATTTACCCCAGATTGCATGGGTTAGATTAGTACCCCAAAATTGGAAAAATAAAATAAATAAAGATTCTCTAGTTCTAAACCCAAGTTTAACCAAAGAGGATTCATATGAAAAAAAGAAATTTGATAATTATAAAAAACAAAAATTTTTTGAGGCCGACTCGTTATTAAATCCAAAACATAATGTAAAAAAAGATTCTATATATAATCTTTTTTGCTATAACTCTATTCATTCTACAGAAAAAATTTTTGACATGTCTATAGGCATTGCCCTAGATAATTGTTTAGTCTCTTCTTTTCTAGAAAAATATAATATTCGGGGTATGGGGGAAATTCGGCATAGAAAATATTTGGATTGGAGAATTCTTAACTTTTGGTTTACAAAAAAAGTAAATATTGAGCCCTGGGTTGATACCAAGAGTAAAAAAAAATACATTAATACTAAAGTTCAGAATTATCAAAGAATTGATCAAATAACTCAGACGGATCTTGCTAATCAAAAAAGTTTCTTTTTTGATTGGATGGGAATGAATGAAGAAATACTAAATCATCGTATAACAAATTTTGAATTTTTTTTCTTTCCGGAATTTTTCTTATTTTCTAGTACATATAAAATGAAACCGTGGGTCATACCAATCAAATTACTTCTTTTAAATTTTAATGAAAACATAAATGTTAATAAAAAGATCATTCGAAAGAAAAAAGGTTTTCTACCATCAAATGAAAAAAAATCCCTTCGATTTTATAATCTGAATAAAGAAGAAAAAGAATCGGCCGGTCAAGTAGAGCTTGAATCAGATAAAGAAAAAAAAAGAAATCCCGAATCAGCTCTATTAAACCAAGAAAAAAATATTGAAGAAAATTTTGCAGAATCAACGATAAAAAAACGTAAAAATAAAAAACAATACAAAAGCAATACAGAAGCGGAACTTGATTTATTTCTGACAAGATATTCGCGTTTTCAATTGCGATGGAATTGTTTTTTTAATCAAAAAATTCTCAATAATGTAAAAGTATACTGTCTCTTGGTTAGACTAAACAATCCAAACGAAATAGCGATATCTTCTATTGAAAGAGGAGAGATGAGCCTAGACATTCTAATGATTGAGAAAAATTTCACTTTTGCAAAATTAATGAAAAAAGGAATATTGATTATTGAACCTGTCCGTTTGTCTGTACAAAACGATGGACAACTTATTATATATAGAACCGTAGGTATTTCATTGGTTCATAAAAATAAACATAAAATAAGTAAAAGATACAAAAAAAAAAGCTATATTGATAAAAAAATTTTTGAAAAATCCATTACAAAATATCAAAACAAAACTGTAAATAGAAAAAAAAATAATTATGATTTCTTTGTCCCTGAAAATATTCTATCCCCTAAACGACGTAGAGAATTTCGAATTCTAATTTGTTTCAACTTAAAAAAAAAAAAAGCGAGGGATAGAAATTCAAGATTTGATAAGAATATTCAAAACTTGACCACAGTTTTGCATAAAAAGAAAGATCTTGATAAGGATAAAAATAACCTAATTAATTTAAAATCCTTTCTTTGGCCCAATTTTCGATTAGAAGATTTAGCTTGTATGAATCGCTATTGGTTTAATACTACTAACGGAAATCATTTCAGTATGATAAGAATACGCATGTATACGCGATTTCCAATTCATTAATGATAGATACTTTTTACTATATAAATATAAATAAGTTACGGTATATGAAAACAACTATATGCACAAATATGAGGGATTGTTTTAAATTCAATCTTTATACATGAGATTAATTTAATCAATAACATAGATACCAATTAGAGCGGATCCATAAATAAATTAACAGAATCCTTCTTTTTGAGATCTAAATTTAGATTTTTTTTATAAAATGAAGAATTAAGAAGTTGATAATTAAATTCAGATCCTTGTACAAAAAAACTACCATTATTATTACTGATCAGTAAAATTAATATCTTTCAATTCATATTAAAAGGGGAAGGATTTCTTTTTATGATAAAAAATACATTTATTTCATTTGAAGAACAAAAAGAAGAAAGCAGGGGATCTGTTGAATTTCAAGTATTTAGTTTCACTAATAAGATACGAAGACTTACTTCACATTTAGAATTGCACAGAAAAGATTATTTATCTCAGCGGGGTCTACGAAAAATTCTGGGAAAACGTCAACGACTGCTGGCTTATTTGTCAAAAAAAAATAGAGTACGTTATAAAGAATTAATTAATCAGTTGAATATTCGGGAATTAAAAACTCGTTAAATTAAAAAATTGTGAATTAGTGAATTTTTTAGATCTTGAATTTTTAGATAAACTTCTTTATTCAGCAATCTAATTCATGCCAGAACGAATCAAGGAAAAACTTATGAAGAGACCAGTTACAGGAAAAGATCTTATGATAGTCAATATGGGACCTCACCACCCATCCATGCATGGTGTTCTTCGCTTAATTGTTACTCTAGATGGTGAGGATGTTGTTGACTGTGAACCCATATTAGGTTATTTACACAGAGGAATGGAAAAAATTGCAGAAAACCGAGCAATTATACAATATTTACCTTATGTAACGCGATGGGATTATTTAGCTACTATGTTTACAGAAGCAATAACAGTAAATGGACCAGAACAATTGGGAAATATTCAAGTTCCTAAAAGGGCCAGCTATATCAGAGTAATTATGCTGGAATTGAGTCGTATAGCTTCTCATCTGTTATGGCTCGGCCCTTTTATGGCAGATATTGGTGCACAGACTCCCTTTTTCTATATTTTCAGAGAACGAGAATTTGTATATGATCTATTCGAAGCTGCCACCGGTATGAGAATGATGCATAATTTTTTTCGTATTGGAGGAATAGCGGCTGATTTACCTTATGGTTGGATAGATAAATGCTTGGATTTTTGTGATTATTTTTTAACAGAGGTTGTTGAATATCAAAAACTCATTACACGAAATCCTATTTTTTTAGAACGGGTTGAAGGAATTGGGATTATTGGTGGGGAAGAAGCAATAAATTGGGGTTTATCCGGACCAATGCTACGCGCATCCGGAATACCATGGGATCTTCGTAAAGTTGATCGTTATGAGTCTTACGATGAATTTGAATGGGAAATTCAGTGGCAAAAACAAGGAGATTCATTAGCTCGTTATTTAGTACGACTTAGCGAAATGACAGAATCCATAAAAATTATTCAACAGGCTCTGGAAGGACTTCCAGGGGGTCCCTATGAGAATTTAGAAAGCAGGGGCTTTGATAGAAAAAGGAATCCAGAATGGAATGATTTTGAATATCGATTCATTAGTAAAAAACCTTCTCCTACTTTTGAATTATCGAAACAAGAACTTTATGTAAGAGTTGAAGCTCCCAAAGGGGAGTTGGGAATTTTTCTCATAGGAGATCAAAGCGGTTTTCCTTGGAGATGGAAAATCCGACCACCGGGTTTTATTAATTTGCAAATTCTTCCTGAACTAGTTAAAAGAATGAAATTGGCTGATATTATGACGATACTCGGTAGCATAGATATAATTATGGGAGAAGTTGATCGTTAAAATGATAATTTATGCAACAGCAGTCCAAACTATAAATTCTTTTGTTAAATTGGAATCTTTAAAAGAGGTCTATGAACTCATATGGATATTTGTCCCTATATTTTCTCTTGTATTGGGAATCATAACAGGTGTACTAGTAATTGTGTGGTTAGAAAGAGAAATATCTGCAGGGATACAACAACGTATTGGACCTGAATACGCCGGCCCGTTGGGAATTCTTCAAGCTCTAGCCGACGGGACAAAACTACTTTTCAAAGAAAATCTTCGTCCATCTAGAGGAAATACTCCTTTATTTAGTATTGGACCATCTATAGCAGTTATCTCTATTTTACTAAGTTATTCAGTAATTCCCTTTAGCAATCACCTTGTTTTAGCGGATCTCAATATCGGTATTTTTTTATGGATTGCCATCTCAAGTATTGCTCCTATTGGACTTCTTATGTCAGGATATGGATCAAATAATAAATATTCTTTTTTAGGTGGTCTGCGAGCTGCTGCCCAATCGATTAGTTATGAAATACCATTAACTCTATGTGTTTTATCAATATCTCTACGTGCGATTCGTTGAAACATAAACGTTTATTTTTACTATTCCGTTTCTTCTAGACGAATCAGTTAAAAAACGGAATATATATTTATCTTTCGAATTAATCTTAATAAAAGAAATTTGATAGTTATATATGAGTGAAAAAAAACTGCTCAGAAATTTGCAGTAAAAAGAAAAATTGAGTCTCATTTCCTATGTACAAAGGTTAAAGGGAAATAAACATAAGTGTAAGAATCACTTTACCCCAAGGTTGGTTGATTAGTCATCCTGGCTTGAAGCGGGTTAAATATATTAACCGGATGACGTTTTCACTATCAGTTATATAGATTAACATACATGTATTACAAAGTGAGCGGCAATTAGGTAAAAGTGAGTGGATGGTTAGAAACACCAAAATACACAAAGAATTTGTAATAGAGATTAACCAAATTGAAAAGGATATTTAGGCCTAACATAAGAAAAAAAAAAAGAAGGTTAATTGGGGCTTGAAATTTGTAGAAATGATAAGACAGTACTCCCCAAGATTCCGATTCAGAGTATGCTCCTATCCACCGACAAATGTAATGACTATCAGAAACGAAATAATCCTTTATTTTTTATAAGTCTACCAACTTTTTTCTAAAAAAGAAAGAAGAATAGGAACGAAACAAGGATCTTTTTTTTCATATATTTCGAAAATAAAATAGAATTTCTGTCATGAATAATAAACAAATAGGATGTCTAATTATTTTTCGTAATCGAAAACCACGATGGGCTGAAATACCTTTTTTTATTTTTACAAGGAGTATTTTATTAAAGGGTTAAGTTATTACTCAACAAATAGAAATTCATATTTGTAAAGGGTGAGATGAATTCCGAAGCGCGTTTTTTATTCTTAGAATTTGAGCAGACAGAATTCCATTGGTATAATTCGGGACCCCAGATATATTTAATCCATTTTAGAACACATCATATCCATCTAAATGATAATCTGGTCCTTAGATTTATTTATGGCCCCCGAGGAGCCGTATGAGGCGAAGACCTCATGTACGGTTCTGAAATAGCGGTGAAAATAGTAATGTTCTCGCCGACTAGGATTATCTAACAGTTTAAGTACAGTTGATATAGTTGAGGCACAATCAAAATATGGTTTTTGGGGATGGAATTTGTGGCGTCAACCTATAGGTTTTATCATTTTTCTAATTTCTTCTCTAGCAGAATGCGAGAGGTTACCGTTTGATTTACCAGAAGCGGAAGAAGAATTAATAGCAGGTTATCAAACTGAATATTCAGGTATCAAATTTGGTTTATTTTACGTTGCTTCTTATCTAAATCTATTAATTTCCTCATTATTTGTAACAGTTCTATACTTAGGCGGTTGGAATATTGCTATTCCGTATATATCTATTCTGGAGCTATTTCAAAGGGATCAAATTTTTGGAACAACAATTGGTATCTTTATTACATTAGCTAAAACTTATTTGTTCTTGTTCATTTCTATCGCAACAAGATGGACTTTACCTAGGCTAAGAATGGATCAACTATTAAATCTTGGATGGAAATTTCTTTTACCTATTTCCCTTGGTAATCTATTATTAACAACTTCTTTCCAACTCTTTTCACTCTAAATTGAAAATGAATCCAATATATTCATTATTTGATTTGTTTTAAACAAGAGAAAGAAACAAAGATAAAATTATTCAGAGATAATTACAATATGCTTCCTATGATAACCGGGTTCATGAATTATGGTCAACAAACCCTACGAGCTGCAAGGTATATTGGTCAAGGTTTCATGATTACCTTATCCCACACAAATCGTTTACCTGTAACTATTCAATATCCCTATGAAAAATTAATAACATCGGAACGTTTCCGTGGTCGAATCCATTTTGAATTTGATAAATGCATTGCTTGTGAAGTATGTGTTCGAGTATGTCCTATAGATTTGCCTGTTGTTGATTGGAAATTGGAAACTAATATTCGAAAAAAACGATTGCTTAATTACAGTATTGATTTTGGAATTTGTATATTTTGTGGTAATTGTGTTGAGTATTGTCCAACAAATTGTTTGTCAATGACTGAAGAATATGAATTTTCCACTTATGATCGTCACGAATTGAATTATAATCAAATAGCTTTGGGTCGTTTACCAATGTCAGTAATTGACGATTACACTATTCGAACAATTTGGAATTCACCTCAAACAAAAAATGGAGTAAACCCTTTAATTTGATTAAAAAAAGAATTCCAAATTGTTGAATTATATAAAGAATTTAATTAAAAACTTGTATTTATATAATAATATTAAGTATTAAGGCACATTCTTTTAATATAATATGTTCGTAATTACTTTCTTGAAATAGATAGGTTGAAAATACACTTTAGAATAAAAAAAGAGAAACTGTCTAATAATTGTATCTACATCAACTCATATCCATTAGATTCTAATTTCACTCTATTAGAAACATATTAAAAAAAAATTTCCTGGTTAAATTAATAAGGTCATGAAAAGGATTTCGATTTTTTTCTTATTTTAATAATATAATGGGTTTGCCTGGACCAATACATGATTTTCTTTTAGTTTTTCTGGGATCCGGTCTTCTAGTAGGAGGTCTGGGAGTGGTATTCCTTCCCAACCCAATATTTTCAGCCTTTTCCTTAGGATTTGTTCTTGTTTGTATATCTTTATTGTATATTCTATCAAATTCCCATTTTGTAGCTGCTGCACAACTCCTTATTTATGTGGGGGCCATAAATGTTTTAATCATATTTGCTGTGATGTTCATGAATGATTCAGAATATTCCACAGATTTCAATCTGTGGACCGTTGGGAATGGGATTACTTCGTTGGTTTGTACAACTATTCTTTTTTTATTAATGTCTACTATTCTCGATACGTCATGGTACGGGGTTATTTGGACTACAAAATTAAACCAGATTCTAGAGCAAGATTTAATAAGTAATAGTCAACAAATAGGAATTCATTTATCAACAGATTTTTTTCTGCCATTTGAACTCATTTCAATAATTCTTTTAGTTGCTTTGATAGGTGCAATTTCTGTGGCTCGTCAATAAAAAATGTTCTAAATTATTAAAGACCAAAGAAAACTTTGTGTATGTTATGATTTTTTCCGTTCATTCAATTAAATTTGATTGAATACTATTTCATATTTTAAGGATCAATTTTTATATTTGATATATATTTAAAAAATTTTTTTACCTAAATATTGTTTTTATTCGTACTTTTTTGTTATATTCTAGTTGATGGAATCCGGTGAATTATTTTTCATATTGAAATGAATCAAAATTGATAAGGAGTTGCTGAATGATACTCGAACATGTACTTGTTTTGAGTGCCTATTTATTTTTGATTGGTCTTTATGGATTGATCACGAGTCGAAATATGGTTAGGGCTCTTATGTGTCTTGAACTTATACTCAATGCAGTTAATATGAATTTCGTAACATTTTCTGATTTTTTTGATAATTCCCAACTAAAAGGGGAAATTTTCTGCATTTTTGTTATAGCAATTGCAGCCGCTGAAGCAGCTATTGGATTAGCTATAGTCTCGTCAATTTATCGTAATAGAAAATCAACTCGCATAAACCAATCGACCTTATTAAATAAGTAACATAACTAAAAAAATTATAGATTGAAATTTGCATATATGATAAGTTATGACCTACGAGATTATATTTGTAAAAATCTAAGAAATCAAAGTATTTTAGCCCCATTTTTTATCAATTGAGCCAGAATTCATTACAAAAATTCTATTAAAGGAAATCATTGCTTCATCTAGTATTTTAATATACCATTCAGTTAGAAGTTTACTAGATTGAAAATTTATGACATTAAAAAAACTATCGATCCTATGTCACATTCAGTAAAAATTTATGATACCTGTATAGGATGTACTCAATGTGTCCGAGCATGCCCTACAGACGTATTAGAAATGATACCTTGGGATGGATGTAAAGCTAAGCAAATAGCTTCTGCTCCAAGAACCGAGGACTGTGTTGGTTGTAAAAGATGTGAATCCGCCTGTCCAACGGATTTTTTGAGCGTTCGAGTTTATTTATGGCATGAAACAACTCGAAGTATGGGTCTAGCTTATTGATGCGTTACCGAAAAACTCATTTGAATAAATTTGGAATACATTTTATTTTTTTTTATTGACAAGTACTCGTACTCAAAAAAGTTAAATTATATTTTTTTATTTATATATTTTTTTTGAGTACGCGTTCCTTGGACCTGGTGTATCTTGTCTTTACCACGAATGATTTTCCTTGGTTAACAATAATTGTTGCTTTTCCAATATCTGCTGGTTCATTAATGTTATTTCTCCCGCATAGGGGAAATAAAGTCAATAAATGGTATACTATATGCATTTGTATCTTAGAACTTCTTCTAACGACCTATGCTTTTTGTTATAATTTTAAAATGGACGATCCGTTAATTCAACTGTCCGAAGATTATAAATGGATCAATTTTTTTGATTTTTACTGGAGAATGGGAATAGATGGACTTTCTATAGGAACGATTTTACTGACGGGATTTATTACTACTTTAGCCACTTTAGCGGCTTTTCCAGTTACTCGGGATTCCCGATTATTTCATTTCCTGATGTTATCAATGTACAGCGGTCAAATAGGATCATTTTCTTCTCGGGATCTTCTACTTTTTTTCATCATGTGGGAATTAGAATTAATTCCCGTTTATCTACTTTTATCCATGTGGGGTGGAAAGAAACGTCTGTATTCGGCTACAAAATTTATTTTGTACACGGCAGGAAGTTCTATTTTTTTATTAATAGGAGTTTTAGGTATAAGTTTATATGGTTCGAACGAACCAACATTAAATTTAGAACTCTTAGCTAATCAATCTTATCCTGTTACACTCGAAATACTTTTTTATATTGGATTTCTTATTGCTTTTGCCGTCAAATCACCGATTATACCTTTACATACTTGGTTACCTGACACCCACGGTGAGGCACATTACAGTACCTGTATGCTTCTCGCTGGAATCTTATTAAAAATGGGAGCATATGGGTTGGTTCGAATCAATATGGAATTATTACCCCACGCTCATTCTATGTTTTCTCCTTGGTTGATGGTAGTCGGTACAATCCAAATAATTTATGCAGCTTCAACATCTCCCGGTCAACGTAATTTAAAAAAGAGAATAGCCTATTCTTCTGTATCTCATATGGGTTTTATAATTATAGGTATTAGTTCTATAACGGATCCTGGACTTAATGGAGCTATTTTACAAATAATTTCTCATGGATTTATTGGCGCTGCACTTTTTTTCTTGGCAGGAACGAGTTATGATAGAATTAGGCTTGTTTATCTTGATGAAATGGGTGGAATGGCTATCTCCATTCCAAAAATATTTACAATGTTCACTATTTTATCGATGGCTTCCCTTGCATTGCCGGGCATGAGTGGTTTTATTGCAGAATTAATTGTTTTTTTTGGAATAATTACCAGCCAAAAATATTTCTTAATTTCCAAAATTTTCATTATTTTTGTAATGGCAATTGGAATGATATTAACTCCTATATATTTATTATCTATGTCACGCCAAATGTTCTATGGATACAAGTTAATTAATGTCAAAAACTTTTCTTTTTTTGATTCTGGACCCCGAGAGTTATTTCTTTCAATCTCTATTCTTCTACCCATAATTGGTATTGGGATTTATCCTGATTTTGTGCTCTCATTAGCAAGTGACAAGGTCGAATCCATTTTATCTAATTATTTTTATGGATAGTTTTCAGGAACTAAAAAAAAGCATTAAAGTGAATTATAATAAGAAAGTCTTTGGTCTTTGTATTGTGAGAACCTTTTGAATCATTGTACTACTTGATTCAAAAGGTTCTTGATTATTTCCTACTAAGATTTCTTAATTTATATGAAGTTAGATATAGATGCTATTTTTTTTTATTTAGATTTGGATTCCTTTTTGTTTGTTACTTTAATTCGATGTAAATGAACCATAACTATGTAAACCTATTCCTAAAAGATTGACGCCAAAATAGCATATCCAAATTAAAAGAAAACCGATCGAAGCCACAATTGCAGAATTTATACCCCTAACATTCCTATTTGTTTTAATATGTAAATAAATTGCGAATATAGTCCAAGTAATAAATGCCCAAGTTTCTTTTGGGTCCCAGTTCCAATATGAACCCCATGTCTCATTAGCCCAGACAGCTCCTGAAAGAATGCCGACGGTTAAAAAGATAAATCCAAGACTAATAATACGAAAACTCCAAAAATCTAATTGTTGAATCAGTTGATACCTATAATAATTTCTAGAAAAACTAAAATTAATGTTTTGTTGTAGTAAAATAGAATTTCTTTCATTTATGTAGTAAAGTACATCAAAAGAAAATAATTCATTTAATAAAAAATTTTTTTTTTTTTTCTTTTTCCAAAAAGTAGGTCCAACTTTGCGAAATGTAATCACTAGAAGAGCTATTGATAATAATGATCCGCATAACAGAGCGCCATAGCCTAATATCATCATACTTACGTGCATCATTAACCACTGGGACTGGAGAGCTGGTACTAATATTGCAGACTGAGGCATTTTGTTTAAAAGACCTGAAGTAGCAAAACCCTGAATAAAAATAACACTTGGCGCAGTTATTGCGTTTAAGTTATTTTCTTGTTTTTTATTAAAATAGGAAACCATATGAATAATTGAAAAAGCCCACGAAAGAAAAATTAATGATTCATATAAATTACTTAATGGAAAATGTCCTGAATAAATCCAACGAGTGAATAATAATCCTGTTATACCAAAAAACGTAATTATGATTCCTTTATCTGATGAATCAAAAAATCCTATGATTTCATCTAAATTAACTAATAAAGTTACAAAATAAATTGTCAGTACAATTGAAACGACCGAAAAAGATATATGAGTTAATATATGCTCTAAAATTGAAAAAATCATAAAAAATTTGTTAAAAATTAATAAATTAATACTAGGTTTTACCCGATTTTAGAAAAAGGAGTCGGGTATTATTTTGATTATAAAACTTATAATATCTCTTTTAGAAGATCTTATGCCGCTACTCGGACTCGAACCGAGATGCTCTAGCACTGCTTCCTAAGAGCAGCGTGTCTACCAATTTCACCATAGCGGCAACTTGTTCAAAACAATATTAACAGGTTTTGATTCAATCGTCGAGATTAAAATTTAAATAAAGAAGGCAATTGATTCAAATTTCCAATTGATTAAATAAATTAAAACTTTTTGAAGTAGGTATTGGTGTTTTAATTAAATTAAGATCTTTTTGTTTTTTTTCTGAGTTATTTAAAATTATTTAAATTCACTTTTTGTTCTTTATATTTTTTCTAGAATACAATGAAAAATGTAACTAAATTCAAGTAGTTGGAACTTCAACCCAAAGACAAAACTCTAAATGCTCTTTATCATTTTTTTTTCTTTTATATGATGAAAAAAATTTCGAAAAATAAAAACTTCTTCAAAACCCTTAGCAATTTTAAATAAAATTAGATTTTCCTAATTGCTCAAGAGAAATAAAAAAAATTATCAAAATATTTTTTTTTATGTATCTTTTTATATTGTACAAACAGTACAAACATAAGATTTTTTGATCACTTAAAGTAATTAATTTCAAGATCTTTTATTTCCTCATTAAGAGGAAATAAAAGATCTTTATTTATTATTGTCTCAAAGTAGTGAAGGTAGTGATGGTAGTGATGGGGAAAAAACGAATCCCCTTTTTATAACTAAAAAAATGTGAACCTTTCTTTTTTATCTATATATTATCTTTTTTTCTTCTTTTGGTTCCTATTTTGTTTTAAATGTGAACCTTTCTTTTTTATCTATATATTATCTTTTTTTCTTCTTTTGGTTCCTATTTTGTTTTATATGTATTTTAACAAATTGGTTTTTAAGTTAGGCTAATTCTAATTATTATAGTGTTTTTTATTTATTTTGCTGTACAAAAAAACTTTTTGAATTACCTGTAGAAAGTGATTTCCCTAACGAAAAAGCTTTCAACGATGTCCAATATCCCTTCCTTTTCCAAATTTTTTTACGAATACGCTTTTTCGAGATAGAAGTACGTTTTTTTGGAACTGCCATTCAAAAATGAAAAAAAAATTTTCAGTGGTATAATTGGATGTCAAAGACATTTATTATTCTATTCTTTCGTACTCCATATCGAGTTATTTTTTCTTTTAAATTTTATTATATATATATTATTTTCAAAACAAAAAATACATTCAAAAGTTTCAAACCCAACTGTTTTTTTTACTTTTTTTTTAACGTTTGAAATCCGTACGAGAGTACTCATTTAAGTAATCTATACTGATAGATTCTATTAGATTCTATTATCAAAAAACTTATAAGATTTCTTCACATAATATGTAAAAAAAACATATCGATTAGAGTAATCTTTCTTACAAATATAAATAAAAAAAGCTCACTTAGTGTACTGGAAGACAATCACTAAATTCCATGATGAAAATCCATTCCTTAACAATCCTAAATAATCAAACTCAAATAACTTTGTTTTAGGGAAAGCTTTTTTTATATAATTAATATTAAGTAATATTAAGTATTTTTTTGTCGTGTAAATCTTTGTTCTATTCTTAATATATGTATATAAATTATTGTAATACGGAATTATAATTCACTTTTTCTGTATCTGCATAAAATCACAATAAATTTTTATTTAGTAGTAATAAAAAAAGACAAATAAATTTTTTTGACAGTAACTTAGTAAGATTTTTTAATCATTTCTAATTTTTTTATTTGAATATATATTTCTTTTCAAAGATTTATGAAGGATTATACTAATTCGAAAACATTTGTATTTAGGTTTGAAATCACGTGCTTTTTTATTGTCCCCTTTGAAAAAAAAAAAAATATATATATATATACAAACCAGTGAATAAGAAATAATAAAATTAAGAATAAAATAAAAAGGATTTTTTATTTTATGGAACATACATATCAATATTCATGGATCATCCCTTTCATTCCACTTCCAGTACCTATTTTACTAGGAGTTGGACTTCTCCTTTTTCCGACAGCAACAAAAAACCTTCGACGCATGTGGACTTTTCTTAGTATTTTTTTGTTAAGTATAGTTATGATCTTTTCACTCTATCTATCTATTCAACAAATTTTTCTAAGTTGCATTCATCAAAATGTATGGTCTTGGACCATAAATAATGAATTTTCTTTTGAGTTCGGTTACTTTATCGATCCACTTACTTCTATTATGTCAATATTAATTACAACTGTTGGGATTTTGGTTCTGATTTATAGTGACAATTATATGTCGCATGATCAAGGATATCTGAGATTTTTTGCTTATATGGGTTTTTTTAATACTTCAATGTTAGGATTAGTTACTAGTTCTAATTTGATCCA